TTCTCCCCTAAGAGGAAGAAGTCTCGTCTCGAAAAGACCAATTGAAGCTTTTCTCTTCCGCTCTGAAAGAATAGGCCTTATTATACCATGAACGGACTCCTTCCCCTTGTCAGGAAGAGATAGAGATAGGGCTTTCCTGGCTTCTCTCTTTCGCCTTCTCGATGCATTGCTTGGGTCTTCATTGGGCACTAGTTGCGCACTAGCTCTTCGGTGTGAATAAAAAAGTTTCAAGTGATGGAGTCTTTCGGAGGTGTGGCTAGCTCTGGGTCAGCTGTAAACTCTTGTTCAAGGAGTGAGGGAAAAGCAATGTTTGAATTTCACAGGCAAAAGGCCAAGGCGAGAAAGACCCAGCGCAAGGGTAAATGCTCTTTGATAAGATGGATCTGTTTAATACGAATAAGCTGTTCTTCCATTCCTCGTGTTAGCCAGGAAGTTCGAATGGCTTAGTGGTATAGAATCAGATCTTTCGGAATAGAAATAGAATAGGCTCTTCTCCTTTCCTTTAGTTTGGCGAGATAGGAATTGTCTCTAGAAGCCTTAGGCCGATTAGTTAGACTGATCTTTGTGATATAGCTTTTGTGGTCTTGTTTAGCGATTGCGCATTGCCGTGCTGTCTTCAACAAAGATCTCTGCTCTTTTCCTTGATGCGGAGAATATATAGTTCTTAGTTAACCTCCAGGCCAGTTAAGAGAGTTCGAGGCATAGCCCAGGTGCTTTTAGCGAAGCCGGAATTCCATTAAGGTAGTTCCGCCGAGGGTGACATCACTGGGGAAGAAGAATTCTAGATCGAATGCGACTGGGATTGAGGAGGGCTAGCTTTCACGTGGTTCAGGCTCCAGGGGAATGCTTTTTAAGCTCATACCAGGAAATTCCATATTAATATAATTCTTCCATTAGAGCTCCTTCGGTCAGATCAAGCTATTCAAGCAATTTTGGCTTGGGGCAGGGGCGTAGCGAGCAGAAAATTCCCTATCAGACAAAGCTCTATAAGGTAAGGAAGAAAAGAAGTCTTAACTAAAAGCCCAAAGGCTAGCCTATCGAAGTCACTTCCGGATCCGGATTCCATTCTTTTTGAGTGAACGAAGCCAAGTCAGTAGCCGGCTTGAGAGATGCGAAACCTTAATAGAATAGCGTAGCCAAGCCGAGAATCAGCTCTTGGTGGTTGGGGCTTTAGGAAAAGGCCTAACTTCCTTTCTTGTTCACAATCCCTTTCAGATTTTAGGGAAGAAGACGGTGCTATAGAATTTAAATACCTTCTTGTCGAAATAACCACGGGGATGGATGCCGCTCTCAAGTGGAATCAGTTTCAGTTGAATTTGCTGGTATCATAAATAAAGAAGTAGTGGATCCCGTTCACGGAGTTCTATGTCTGGGTTTCGGTTTACCTTGGTTTCGGTGAAAGAGATAGAATAGAGATAGGGTGGGCAACTCCCTAGGCGGAGTCTCTACTCTGGTAAGGACCAAGTGACTTCATTAGCGTGGAGCTAGGCATGGTAAGCATAAAGTAGCGGTAGCGGTGTGACTTTCTTCGTGACTTGACTGCTAGACTGCTTTCCTTTGGCGGTATCGTATCTAAGAGGTAGTACTAGGACCTGGGCCTTCGGCTGGGAACTTCCTTCTAGAAGCAAGTGTAGCGAAGTCGGGGCTTAAGTAAGGCGGATCCTGATTCTTGGAAAGGTATCGAAGTCACTTCCGGATTAACTGATTAAGGAGTTCCAGTCGAAAGAGAAATGAGTTAGCTCAGGCTCAGGGCGTGAAATAAAATAGATAAGAAAGGCGATGTTCGCTAACCACCTAACCATCAGCAGATCTGCTTTCCAGGGCAGGTGAGTTCTGATTGATCCTAATCATGCGAAACCCACGGAGCGTAACTAAAGCATTTCTGAAACCGTGCTTTCGATGGCAAGGCCAGAACAACCAAGGGACAGGATTTCTTTTCCAAGTTAGGCTGCTGCTCGACCTTTCGAACGAACTGATCATGATGTATGGGAGTATTGATATGAGAAGCTCGTTCGCCCCTACTTAGTCTTACCTATCCAGTGGAAAAAAAAATTCCCTTGTTTACTACCAGATTATTGTATGCCTATTCTGATGAGGCACGGAGGGACCCGAAGGCATACTTATGTTTAGGATTCCTGACCTTACTTAACGCTCCCTTTCACAAATCATTCCTTTTTTTTATGGTAGTTGAGGATTTTCTTACTAGAGATCTTGTTCCAGGAGAGGGTGAATCTCTTGAGTATCGTTTAGCGAAGCTTGGACTTCATTGTCACATTTTTTTGGATGGAAAATAGTGTGTATAGTCAGCAGATATGACTCAAGAACAGGTACCCTGCTACTTATTAATATTCAACTAAATCTGTACATCCAACATCTAGCTTTCCAGTAGATTCTGTATGATATGAGAACGTCTGTGAGTAGCCAACATCTGTATCAGTAGCTGAGGCAATCCGAAAGAAGGGCTTCTGAATTAGCTGAGGTCTCTCGAGCCTGCAGGTTGCTGCTATCCCCCGAAGAGAATAGACGAAAAGGTTCTTCCCATTATGGAATGCAAGAGCAAAAGCGGAAATCCCAGTATTGTAAGAGAAGGGTCAGCTCATCCAAGCTGAGCTAAGAGGTGGTGCATTTCTGAGTCACTTATTCCCATCCAAAAACCGGATCCCTAGGCCAACCCTACAGGAAAGCTACTTAAGAAGAAAGAACCCCGAGGGAAATAGTGAATCTTTTCATAGGTACTTACCCCCGTAACTAAGATGGGTATATCCGGGTTTCTAGGACCCTACTTCCTAATATCTAGGCAGACTCGCGGGAAGATGCTCCTGATAGTGCGCATTTGTATTAGTACAAAAATGGATCTATGCCCGAGTGCATTACCAAGCCAAGAGCTGGGTAGCTAGTAGTTATTATTCTTGTTATTCCTATCCGACTAGTAGGAAGCGCGGCTATGGAACTAAGAGAATAGATAGAGCGGCAACCGACATTGCAAGCGCTATCTATCCACTGCACTCGATGCTACCATTTGAATCCCTTCTGAATGAGAGTACTTCGAAGTCCCCGAATCCTGGCTGTGAGTAAGAGTCTATGTCTTATAGTTAGGACTGGCATGAACTATTTGAAGTTCTTGTACGAGACTTCAATTAAGTAATGGTCTTTAGGCCTGTAAGGAGTAATCCTTAATCTCCTCTTAGCTCTTTAAGTAAGTTCTCTCTTGTCCCAATGAGTTTCATTTCTAAGCTTTGCCTGTGTTAAGCATATTTAGTCAGTCCTATACTATCTCCTGTATTGTTATAACAAGATAGATTTCATTATATCTTGCTGTTGTTCCCTGTAAGGGATTATACCAGGTATGAATATGTCTTAGATTGGGCAGATAGGGGGAGAGCTTAGTAGAGAAAGAGAGTCTTATTGTTAGTACTTCCCCTGACTTCCGTAACTATCCTCTTAGCCGGATGCTTGCGTTCCTTATATAAGAGGGTCATAACTACCAGTGAAGCGAAGTGACTCCTGGCAAGAGGTAGGAGCGTAAGGTCTACTAGTTGGCTGTAGTTCCTGTAATCCGGTTAGGACTTTGAAGTACGCCAATAGCGGATCTCGCAATCAGTAATTAGCGTATTGGTAGCCTCTTGCTCAGTCGTCATTGATTCGGGGGGGTCTTGGATGGAATAAGATTGGGTTCGACTCCCATAGCCCCGATGCGGCGAAGCCCCCTTTTGGGCCTAATAAATGTAGATTGCTATAGTTTGTGTGCCAGTAAAGTCTTGTTCACTCCTCTCAAGGAAGAGGAAGTTCGTATTTCGTCTTTGATGGAACAATTAGTCCAAATAGTGGATTCTCTATGGTATGGAATCTTCCTCGGCGGCGGAAGCATCCCTTTCAGAATACGCATATAGGCTGTGAAAGCAAGAGGGTGCTTACTATATCCCTAATGTGTCGTCCTCCTAAGAGGGCATTCCTTCATTCACTGCAAGAACAGCTTACTCGAGTATAATAGGGGTCCGATTCAGTCTTTCGAGTTGGATGAGGAAAGATTCCTTGAAAGCAAGGTCGCTTCTAGCCAGCCAGAGTAGTCTGTGTCTGTCTCCATGTACCAAAGTGCCACATAAATCTTTCTATGTCCCGCGTCAAGAAGTGAAATGGAAGCCGTATCAATCATAGCTATGCCCCCCCATAGATAACTCCCACGTAAGGATCCTGCTGATCCAAAATAAGAAGCGCTGGAAACAAGTTAACGAACGGGTGGTGACAGGCTGCTATACGAATATAAAAGAGAAAGCATATGGAAGATGAAGCTATGGCTTGTCGATAGCGGTCCCACTTTATGGGTTCCAGATACTGTAGCACCCTTAGAAGGGAGACTTAGCTCCAATAACTACCTGACTTAGCGAACCTTAGCAGCAGGAACTAACCGATGCAGGAAGTCACTACTTAGCACTAGCAACAGCAGAACTAGCAGCAGGAGGTTCTATTTACACAGCGGTAGTAGCTACCCTACTAGGAATGCATATAGAAAGATAGCAGTCACTATCCATAGCTCCAACTCTAGCTCGTCACTCAGGCTCTGACAAGACCTCGGCTTTAGCTCTGTTATCCTTGTTCCGAACATTTCCTGAAAGTCGACTACAAGTTATAAATCAGAGGGGGAAGGCAGGTGAAGTCCTTTCCTCTGAAAATGGCAATGCTTTATCGGAACTGGAAGGAGAATCATAGGTAAGGCAAAGCTTTCCGCATAACGTCACTACCCGTTCCCTATAAGCCATAGCTCCTCACTCTTCACTGACGCAACTATAGCTCCTAACTCTCCTCTGCCTAGCTCCAACTCTCACTCCTGGTTTGGTTCGCTATTTACAATTAGAGACCTGACATAAGATCTCGGAAGAACCTAGCAACAGAAAACAACTATAGATAGCCTGAACTTAGCAGTAAATAACCTATAACCATAGTTAGAACTCACCTTGAACTAGCAGCACAGCAGGAGACTAGCGGCACTCGAGACTCTCATTCGTTCGCCTACCCGGGATCAATTCATTAACAGAATAAGATTTTTCCTTTATTTAAGAACATTTGATCAGAATGTTCTTCATTGATTTCAGTTTCTTCTTCCTTTCTTTAAGCGGGTCTTTCTTCTCTTCCTTGAGCAGATAAGGATTATGGTTTCACTACACTAATAGGATTCTGACTGGCCTATATGCCCAGCGGGCAATACTTGACTTAGCTTCCTTAGCAGCCGTAACTCGGAACTAGCCTTAAGGTCACTCCTTGGGTCTAACTACTTAGCTCTTTTCTCTTTACACGAGACCAGACACAGCAACAGCAGCTCTTTGCTTTTATCCTTAGCCTTAGACCCTTAGCTTCCTTAGAAGACCTAGCTACCCTTAGCGCTGACTTAACCACCCCTGCCTTAGCTCCATAGCCTCTCATTCGTTCGCCGACCTCGGCTCACTTCATTCCACATAGGACGCACATACCCTCATAGCACATAGCTTTGCTCTAGGAAGCCTTGCCCTAGCTCTAACTCTCTTTTTACAAATAGGTAGGAACTAGCCTTAGCAGCCCTAGCAGCAGGAGATCCTAACTCAACTCTAGCTCGTAACCTCGTTGGCTTGGATTCGTCTCCGTCCCAACTCTCTTCCCTTCCCGTATCGTATGGAGCTTTATTGAGTATTTGCCCGAAGGGGGCATGCTGCAAGAGCGTAGGTGAGTGATAAGCGTAGGAGGCGTGCCCGAAGGGCAGCGGCAGCAGTTCCAGGTGCCGTCGCTAGATTGAGCAGGGTGGCGGGGACTTCGACTGCCTTGTATCAGGTGAAGAGAAGGGGGTGGTAGGCTTAGTAGGGCTCGAACCTACAATATAACCGTTATGAGCGGTACGTTTCAACCAATTAAACTATAAGCCCCTACGGATCTCTACATGCAATTCGCTCACTTCGGGAAGAGCGGACGGAAAGAGGAGGCCTTTGCTCTATCTGCTTCTTCCCTTTCCCAGGAATGAACAATTGGATAAAAAAAAATGATTTTTTTTATTTATATATTTTTTTTTCTTATTGTTTATAGATGGATATAGAATATTATATATCTATTATTATTATAATTAATAATATAATTAAGCAAGCGGCCCTTTCGCGACTCAAACTGCCGGTCCGCTTTCCGGCTCGCAACGGCTCAAACGGGCGGGGGCTCTCTATTTGCTTGCAATGCCGGCTGTTCGCCTTTAGTTATAAGTAGAAGTAGAGGGCGCCGTTTGCCCCACACTTCAGAAAAAGAAAAAAAGTATGAGTATGAATGAAGTAAGAAAAAGTACATAAGGAGTGAGAAAGAAAAACTTGGTTACGGGAACCGAAGGTTAGGCCGACTACTTTAGTATAGCTATACCTAAAAAACTTTTTTCCTACCCCTTCCCCTTTCTGTCAATGTTGCCAATTCCCAGAATACTAATGTACCCTCGTGTATACAGTTGCCCAACTACTTTCTTCCTCCGACTTCTTTAGCCACTTCCGCATCTGTCGTATTCGGGAGAGCTTGCTTCGTGGCGGAGCATTTAGCAATGCCAGCAGCCTGGTGAGGGCTGGCTGTCTGGGGACAGGTTAAAGCAGGGCCTGCTGGGCTTGCTTCTCATGAGATTGGGTGAGGTAATCGGAAAGGGGTTCATAAACCGGGCGGGCGGGCTTTTGGGCACACGGAAAAGGAGAAGTGGATGGAGGGTGCTTCTCAGCTAGAGTTGGGGGTGGGGTCGCTATAGTGGCTAGGGTGAGTCTTCCTACACGGCTGGACGCCCGGCTCTAGACGAAACTGCGGGGGTTACCACCACATCCTCTCCCGATAGACTCGAAGCTCTTCATAGTCAGGCGGGGTAGAAAATCTTCTCTCAAAAAGAGACAGACCAGAGATGACAGAGGAAGGTATTCGGTTCAAAAAATATACGGCAAACAGCTTCAGCCCAAAATTGACTAGGGACAGAAGCAAGCCAGAGACCTATTCCATATGAACTAGCTAGCCAATGAGATGAGCTACCCATTGAGGGAGCTTAAACTGATGTCCCTATGTGCCCGCCGTTACCTTCCTTTCAAATAGGTCCTTCCTTGCGTACTATACTTAACTTATTGAATTCCAGTTTCAATAAATGGCCTTTTGCATTTGAAGGGACCTATCGTGACCCTAAAGACCCCCGTAAACTCGCGATTTAGCAAATAAAATAAAAAGGGCCATGAAGAACGTTTTCTATAAACCGAGATGAAAGATAAGCGGGATGAGCTAAGCTAAACAGAAAATCGATTCGCTAAACAGATGCGAGAGTTCACGGATGACCGATCGATACAGTACGAGAGATTCCCCGGTGTTTGCGTATGCGTCTGTCGATGCATCTTCGTCTTCGTCTGCTATTAACTTCCAGTCGGCAGAAAAATGTTGATGAACCGATAATGTCTGAGCTTCTTGGAAAAGAGGGCTAGTCTGCACTGTTGGATGGTCCGGTCTCGTTGATTCCACGCGTAGGGGATGGATTCTTTGTAATGACGGGGTTGCTTCCTCCTTCCTGGAATTCCAATAAGTGCTGGTCAATCAAGTCTTGAATCTTGTGCCTTAGGTTGTAGCATCTATCAGTCCAGTGTCCCGGCGTGCCCATGTGGTACTCACAGTGTGCTTTTTGATCAACTTAGGTGGAGGGTTTGACACCGGCCTAGGAGGGATCGAGTCTTGCCTGTCTTGGCTGGGGGAGTTTCCCCCTCTTTCCGGAAAGAGGAAGTTCTCTCAATCGTAGTGGCGATACTGGCTTGCATGGACTGAAAGGCTTCGCCTTTACTTGCTTGGATTGAAAGGCTTCCCCTTAGCTCAGTACCCATCTGTCCTGCCAAAGAACACAAAGAACAAGGATGCCTTCGGGTTGCTAGTACGTATCTTACTTCCTTCCCTTCCCCCGCCTTCATTCATTATCTTGTTGATCGTGGGCCGGACGGCAGGAGCTAGGTTCCATAACTCCAGCTCTTCCGACCGAAGGTATTCATTCGTTGAGTTGAAATGTCGACCGACAGGAAAGGGGGACTGACTTCAGTTCTCAGAGTGGGGCGGCGTGACCGCATGGCCCCTTGCTTGGCTTGCGGGATGGGACTTCCTTTACTTAGCAACACGAAAGAGAAGGCAAAAAGAAAGCCTTCTAACTAGAGGGAGCCCGTTCTCTAGTGTCCACCTTATTCTACTCACTTTAAACTGCCATTCTGTCTACATGAAAATGCCCATAGAAATGATATCACTACTAGACTGTGACTGACTCTACTACTACTTCCTACTTCCGACTCCTAACCGATACTACATACTACTACAGATAGTTAGGAAAGGACACCCCTGACTCCATTCCCGGTGTAAATACGAAAATAGTGTTTCTTTTTGAGGGAAATCTTTGAATTTGGAATGAAAAGAAGAGTAATGCTTCCTAGCACGGGACACAGAATAAGACCTCGAGGAGGAGATTGTCCCTTTCTACTAAACAAGCGAGAAAAGCCCTTTCTATCATCTTCATAACCAGATCCATAAGGCAACATCTTGTATGGTTTATGGACATTCCCATTCCTGCCCTGCCTGCCTTATATCAAAGCTTTCTTTTAGAGTGCCTACTTGATTAGAGCCTTTGCGCCTTTCCTAGTTCTAAGCTTGTAGCTTAACTCAAGAGCAAGGTAATGCGCGCTGTCTCGTTCATTAGCCAGGGCTTTGCGCGCTCATGTCCCTCTCTTCTCTCGAGCTAATGCCTATCTAGCTAGCTGTGCTGTTTGCTTCTCCCCTTTCACTCTTGACTTCCCCCTCGTTCAAAAGCCGCTGATTATACATTGTTTGCTTCATTCTATTTCCCTTTCTCGTTATAAACACAAAGTCATTTGGCATACCTGCATGGATTAGATGTCCGGAAAAACCCCCCGACCTGGGAAGTGTTTCGACCTCACTCACTTGATCAGCAGATGGGAAGCTTGAAAAAGCGGATTAGAGCCCGTAAAATAAAGCAAAAGGGCTGCTGCAATTACAGGTTCGTTCAAGTGGCACGGGTGTTGTATGATAGAGAAAAAATGACAATAATCAAAAGGTAGAAAGCTACGGTTGAGTAGTGAGGTGGGGAAGTTCTTCCATTCCAAATCAGAATAGAAATAAGAACCCTATCCCACGAGTGGAGGGAGGTTTTAGTCATCAATAGATACAAGATAGGTTAAAAAAAAAATGAATAGGAAAGGTACAGGCTACTTTATCTCTCAGGGTAGACCAGAATCAAAAGATAGACCAAATTCAATGGAGGATAGGGCCAAATCTTAAGAGATTGAAAGAGTATAGGATAGGGGACATATTCTACATCTTAATAGCCCCGTGCTTTATTAGCGCAGTGTTAGAGAAGGGAGGACCGAACAATATGAAAGGGCAAGAAAGAGCTCTGCTTAGCGGAAGGCAATATTTCGCGTGCTAAGGCGCGCGTAAGCATCAAAGCCCATAACGCGAGAGGGAAGAATCATAGTCTGGGCGGCGGGCGGTGGGGAAGATAGTTCATATGATTTTTCCAAAGAATGATTCCCCAATCGTACATAATAGCCACCAAAACCGGTGGAGAAAGAATAACTGGTTTTCAGGCATTGAGAGGACACATGCTAAATGGTCTACCTACTTCGTTACCATGGTTCCTGATGAGAACTACCTAGATGCTGCATCAAGGTTGGTTGTTAGGGATGGGGTAGAAATGGAGTTTACGTTTCAACTGAATGAATAAAGCTTTTCTTCGGCCCGAAGACCGCGCTACTTGGCTTGAGCGGTACCTCATAGGGCTACTGCTGGACATGGAGGCCGGTGGATCGATCGGCGGGTTCGCGCTTTGGCGAGCGAACGAATAAAGCGCATTTCGAGCTGGTGGAACTTTCTCAACCTAAAAGAGACTTGGTTGGTGCAAGAGTTGTCCCCGTTAAAAGGCAAGATCCCCATTATTTAGGGCTCGAGCCTCTATCGAAGGGGTCTTGGAACTGACTCAGGCCATAGACTAGAAGTCTGGTCTCCGAAAAGGCTTATGCTCCCGCTTTGCCTCGGCCCTCTTCTTCCGTAGTCCAAACGAAAGATCTAAGGGGTATACTTTGACTAGTTTTGTCCGATATTCTCGATTTCCAAGCCCAAGGTTAAGTACATGAAGTACATCTCGTATATATATGTATATAATGGGACTGAAGTCGGCTCAGCCGGAGATCATGCGCCCGACAGAAGAAAAACGTAAGCCTGATTGTAGAATAGTTAGGAGCTACCCGAAAAGGACCTCCATTTGGACCCTTTTTGAACCACTCATGGGACCACGTGAACGCGGGTTTTCCTGGGTTATCCTGACGAGACAAGGCTCCTGGATTTTAAATATTGCAAAAAGCTAGCCCTAAAAGCTAGGGTAGAGGGTAGGGAAGGATAGAAAGGTAGTTTCCTCCGGAGATGACTTCTTCCTTTCCCTTTTAAAGGCAAATAACCTGAAAACAACGTTTTTCTTTTGATTTCTAGACCTCACCTCGATGTTGGAGCTAGGGCTGGCCTCTCCGGCCTACGGTGGGGTTAGGATGAGTGGATAAATCAACCAGCAAGCGCTAGGCTTAAGCATTCAAACAAAGGAATAAGGCGCATTGAGCGAAGTAACCGCGGGTTTTGCTCTATCCTATGGGGTCGCGTTCGTTGTTGCCTGTATAGCTTTCTAGAGCAGAGATCTATATTTCTACAAACAACTACATCAACAACCGAAGTTCAATATTCTATAAGCTACTATTAGTGTAGCCGCAGAACTCTATAGGCTAATCCCGTAGTCAATCAGAGGCTGATACTTGGAACTTTCATTGCAAAGCAAAACTACTAGAAAAAAAAACTCCCCTACAGGAAAGATCCTCCTTTAATTGTTGCAGGCACTGACTCATCGAAGTATACATCTCGACGGATGATCACTTTCTTCGGGTCATATCACTTTGACCCTTTAGTCTGAATAGCCTCAGGTTGTTTTCAGGGTTTGGAAAGGTAGTTGTACAGGTCGGTACGAGTGTGAGAGCACACTTTCTTTCCTTTCCGCCAGCTATCAAGAAGCTTTGGTTTTCTCGTCAAGCTAGCGAGAAGTTTATGAGAGCTAAGGGAAGAAAAGCGTACACGTACAGGTCGGCTACGGTCGGATCGGGGCGGTACTAGGTTTGTAGTCAAGGAGCTAGCGTGGGTCTCCTCTCCGGGTCATGCAATTATTTATGTGCCCTAGGTGATGTGACTACAGGTGGTAAAGGTAGGCAAGCCACCCAGAAATCGATTATTCAGTTCCAGTCTCCAAAGAAAGGTCACCGCTTTTCTATTGGATCCGCTGGGCATGACGAGGCTAAGGAATAATTGCGAATAAGGTTGCTTGCAATACATTTCAGGATCAAACACCTTATTCTTTCAAGCAAGCGTTCAAGCAAGAAGCTCTGGGTTATAAGTACAGGGATTAAATGTCCGGGTTACGTCAAGTTAGGTCTTTTTCCACTCCTTTTCCCGGGAAGTAAACCTACTCGTTATTAAGTAAAGCCTATTAAGAGTCCTATTCATAGTATAGTAGAGAGTGGTTTTCTCACTGGATAAAAGGTATCAGGTCGGCTAAGCACTTGTTTTCGTAACGAACAGGCGTCAGGTCGGTATGACGAAGAAGCTAAGGAGGGCAAGTAGGGGCGGTTTCCAAGGCAAATATAGTATAAAAGAGCAAAATGACTTAACTGAATGAAAAGCGTAAAGGCGTCCGGGCGTAAAGGTACGATGCTTTCAGGTGGGCATTTTTCAGCGTACGGTAGGGAAAGCAGTGCTAAGGCAGGGAGGTAATAGTTTTGTAGTGAGGTGAATTCGCATATATGATTATATGATAAGGAGGGGCAGGCTACGCGTAAAGAAATTCTCTGCTCTGCAACCTGTGCTTAGAGCTATGAATAACGAAATGATGAGATTCCACAGGAGCGTCAGGTAGATTAGGAATCAAGGGCGTCAGTCGAGCTAACGGCTGGTTTGGTATAATATAATAGATAGGAATATAAAGTGCATGAGTTAGAGACTTCCTCTTTCTTGAGAGGATGGGAATCAATAGTTCCAGTTACAGTAGTAGTTGGGCCAGGTGAGTTACGTGAGGTGATTGAGATTACTCTTTACAGGTGGGCAGTGGGTGTGGGAGTCATCGCTGAGGGTCGATGGTCAGAGTGAGCATGACTAATGGGCTGGTGAGTTAGCTCCTTATATGTATGAGCCTTTGTGCGATCAGAGTTGCCTCTGAAAGTGGTAAGCTAAAGGCGTTGCTTTGCTCGCTGCTCGGTTATCCGCTCTCCGGCTTCGGTTAAGCAACCTTGCAAGCAACCTCTCGAGCTGCACTAATGTTCCGAACTCAAAGAAAGAACCTTTTGCGTGGGTCACAGCCTTTATCTAATTCCGTTCCGTCAGGCTTCGCCTTCTTCGATTAAGAGATCCCTTCTAGCTGTCCTATTCCTAGCTGGCTTCGTCTTTCTAGCTTTTAACATCTCTTTTTATCGGCTTAGGTAAGGAACTGCCGTAGCTTGCTGCCCTCCCTGTTAGTGTCTAGCCGGGTAGCTTCGCTTGGTATTTCCTATCCGGTTGTGTAGTCAGGAGTTGCCCGAAAGCCTGCTCTGATGGTTGAAGGCCCCTTTAGAGATAGGGGGGCAAACGTAACGGCCTAAAGGAGATGTTAGTAGCTCTGTCCGCTTCGCCCTCTTCTTATAGCTTAGTCTCTCTTTCTAGCGGTCTTATGCTGCGTAGGAGGGCAAGAAGCTGCTGTGAAAGCTCTCTCCTTGCTAGGCTATAGCGATTGACTTCTTGCTGCTTGCGGCTTCTTACTTACTTAAGCCCTTTTACATAGTGCAAACGTAGACTTAAGGGAAAGCCCCCTTTTATCAGCAAACGGGGCAACAGTTAAGCTTTACGTGATAGGGCTAGCGCGCCTCTATAGTACGGGGCGTTTTTCATCGTAGTAGCGTGGCATATTCGATGGAAAGCTGAAGTGAACAAACAGGGCAAAGGCTCGGCTAGCGCAAAGGGGGCTGTGAAGCTTCAGTTCATTCTACCCCGGTCTTTTTTTGTTTGATAGAAGGAATTCCTTTCGGAGAGGCGCAGTCGATTGTCACTTTATCATTCCCCGGTTTCTTGCTTGCTTGGTGGTTAGCGGTCCTATTCCTCGCTCGCTGTCCGATGATTCAGGCTTCCGTTGCTTCTTTCATGGAGCCGGAGTCCGCTAGCGTGCCCTGTTCTCCGCTCGAAGGCGTGTTCTGGCAGAAGCCGGTGTAGTGGAGTATCGCTTAAAACAAATATTAGATCTTCTATAGCTAATGCCTAATTCAATCACTTCTCTTGCAGACCCTTGCAATTCGAATCCTGCCCTGCTATTGAGTGCCCTCCTAGACTGACAGCTGCAGCTTAGCCACCGCTTACAGCTGAAAACTGGTATCCAATTGACGACTGAGCAAACTCGGCTAAAGTGGTCCTATATCTTGGATTTTAGCCATAAGCATTAGCCTACTAGTTCCCTCCTTACGATCGAAGCGCCCTCACTGCCTGCTACAGATGCTTGCTATACGCTATCCCGCCCATCCAGATAGGAATGGGAACGCATCCTCTGATACCTCCGCTCGCAGCTTTGAAGCCTACGTTTCGCCCTCCAGGGCTGACAACCTTATTTACAATCACGGACCACTTACCGCGGATACAGCAGACTTTACATCGTCTGCATCCATTATTGCTGCTTGAAGAAGATAGACTGAATGCTGAATGGGCCGGTACGCCAGCAAGAAAGGAAAGCCTGGCACGATCGACAATTACGATAAAAGATTGGTGTGGAGGGCTGTGTGGTTCTTCAATATGCAGACTATATTCAACCAGGAAAGTGGAAGACTAAGTGGCTAGGACCTTTCCAGGTTCAGTCTTTCTTATAAAAGAAAATGGGGCAGTTCACCTGCAAGACTTTCCAGGAAACTAAATTCCTTCCCGGATCAAAACGAAAGCGTGGTCTTTCAGAGATTCGGGCAGAAACAGGTAGAACAAGAAGGAAGAGCAAGAGAGATGTAGACCTTCCACAGCGCCAAAGCCAAGAGGTTTCAATGACTCAAGCCGATGAGGGAGTGGAGGTATATGAGCAAGAATGAGATCGGGAATACTGATCCATTTATGAAGTACAAAAAAAGAAATCATGATCGGTTCCTTGTTCTCATCAACCGTGTCCCTTCAAAGGCTCAAGGTTCTTTATGAACATGGAAAGTTTCTTGGGAAGATCTTACTAAGTAACAGGGAGTTCTCTGGACTTCGGCTACAAGACAACATTCCTATGAAGTTGCATACACAATCTCTGAATAGGAGTCTAATTCCTACAAGCAAGGGGGAAGTATACCTTTGTTTCGTCAGCAAGCACAAGGTCAGAAAGGATTCAAAAAATAGCTGACGTAAGGGATTAGACAAGCAATCAAAATATGTACGCAATCTAAAGCTTGTGTACACAGAGTCTTACAGAAGGGCTTGTGTAATCTAGTCTTAGCATTTGTCATACACAAGTCAAAGTACACTAGATTAACGTCTTACACAAAATTGCGCTCAATTTCTGGCCTTCTCCCCTCCATTACAAATCGAATCCACTGGAGACTGGTGGCGGGCGGGCGAAGGTTGAATGAAACCGAAGCAGGGACCAGGACTTAGAGAGATTCGACAAGGGAGAGTCGGCCCCGGTCCGAAAGGGAGTGGCCCATGCTCTATATAGCATAAGATAGATTGATGAATAGGGCCCAAGTCGACCTCGATCCCTTGAATTTGAGGGGGTGGTTTTCTGATCGGAAATCTTGAATACTACGAGCTACTGGGACCTATTAAGGTTACTTCCCTAGCCTTGTTCCCTATGGGCTGCTGCTCTGTCTTCCTACCCTGACTTCGTTAGCATAAGATAAGGACCCGTTGTACCCTCAATGGCTGGCTGCTAACCGGTAAGTTGGTTACCTTAAGCCTTATTCAGATTAGGGCTATTGCCGCATACATATTTGTTTATTGGCAGTCGTTCGTGATAAGACAGCTTCGTGATCAGTCAGCCCATAAACATTAGAATTTCATCACAGCGTAGAACCCCTGTTTCCTTTCCCTATTCGGTTCTCCTTCCGCCCAACCGCGCTGTAATTAAAAACTACCTTTCAAACAAAGAAATAGGGAAAGCCACCGTACGATAATTCGTACCAGATGGCTTTGGAGACTAAACTCCAGCCCAATGGGAAAAGCAAGACGGTCTCTAAAAAGAGACGGATGGTGTAAGAGAAGTCTTCTCATGGGGGATTTGGTTCATTCTTTGACTGCTCTGCTCCCTCCCAAAAAAAGGGGAGACTAGTTCTTGCTCTCCCAATCTCTTAAAATTAAGAAAGACTTGTCGGAAATCGCCGTTTAACCGAGAAAGACATGGGACTTGTTGGGCATTACAGCTCCGAAGAGCATTTTTTTCGATCTTGTACTAAGGTACACTGAACACCAACCCAATCTCGATTCAAGAAAGATTACTACAAGCAACTACGAAAACTACAACAACCTCCCCGATATCATGTGTTCCCCGGTTGAAAGCCCCGATTGAAAGGGGTTCAGTGATCACTTATGATATTATTCAAAAACAGACAACCGAAGGAGTTTAGTTTGAGTTGATGACTGGACCTCCTGAGAACCCGAACGATAGTGAGGACTCTGACGGATGGCAGAGGAGGGGCTCCTTAGGTTAGGGAGCGGGGCTGTTATTTACTCTACATACGCAACTAAGTCCACTAAATAGACTCCTGCCTTTTCCTCTACCATTGCAGGTTCTGAAGAAAGAGGTACAATTTAATACTCCCGTAAGTAACACAGTGCAAAAAAGAATTAAGAAAAAGGAAATTATTTTTCTTTTCGTAGCTCCCCCTTTCTATATATGGTCTTATATAGATGCAGACGCAAAGATGAAGACGCAACAACTCGTCTTATCGTCTGATCTATAGGGATAGAGGAAGCTAGGAGAGGATGATAACCAATTCTATCGAGCTAGCTCTGTTCCTGTAGCTAGGCGCATGTAGGATAGATGGAATCTCCTGCCTTTAGGAAGGTTTAGGGTGAGAAAGAAGTCCAACTTTGGGAAGGGTAAAGAAGAACGAGAAGAATAAGGTAGGACTTTGAGGGCTCATCGTAAGCTCTTCTACTAGCAACCATGGTTGGTTCTTAAATAGGATTCTTGAAAGAAAAGAGAGACTTTTTTCCTCTACTACATTTATACTTTTCTTCTCGTTCATTGGTTACCTTTATCGGGTGGGATGGTATTTTAGTAGTCTCATAGTTGGGTGCTCTGCTTTAGTGTGATTGACGAAGGCTAGGCTAGGTTTGGTAATACTACTCTTCTTATTCTCTTGGTATTGACCCGGAAAGGGAGTTTGTGAGGCGACACTCATAATGCTTTCGTTAGTAAATCCAACTAGCCGTAGAGCTAGTTCTAACGGTTGAGCGGTTGGAAGAGACATAGCTTCAATGTCAATGTCGGGATTGGAGATGTAAAAGCAAACTCTCCAACGCATATAGGTAATTAACCGCCTTGAAGAGATTAGTTGACAACAGTAAAAAGAAGGGTGCAACCTTAGTTTGTTTTGCTGCCGCGATCTCAGCAGAGGTAGTTGCATGGGCATTGTTTTCCAGGTCAAGAGCTTATTCGAGCTCGGCCACAAGCTGGAGAACTGGTGAGAATTTGCTCCTAGCTAGTGGAACAAGAAAGACATGGATGGTTTACATGAGTAAATTCATGATGAAATACTCTCTTTATCGGCCAACTCTTGTATAGAAGTAGGAAGGCAGTCCTTTGTGAGGGTGCCTGCCGAGGGTTATTTGGTCCGGTGCTTGGTTGTAAGAGTGCGCAGCTAAGGGAGAGAGATTCGCTGCTAACAAGGGCTCATAAGCCTTTCATAGGTAGAGTAGAAGTGAATTATCTAATGAATAAAATAGAAATGATCATAGGTGAAGCTCAAACAGGTTGAAAAATACGATATACGCTCCTTCCTTTGTGCCTTTCAGTTCATTCAATATCTGTAGCTCCCAATCAGGACTACTGCTAGTGGGGGAATAGGGCCAAAGATGGTCTTCTTCAAGACTAAAGGAGATTTTTATCCCAACTGCTTCCTCATCACTACCCAATTTATTCTACATCAGCAGCCACCCCTTCTTCCTTCTTCAAGAACCCCCTTAGCTGGTTTATCATTGGAAGCTCCCCTTCCTGGAGAATCCACCCTTGCAGATGTATCCCCAGATCCAAAACTTCCCCTTGAGTATCTGACCCCTGGACTTCAGTCTCTTCACTAACATTGGTATCCTGGGATTTCTCCTTGCTACTCCCCGAAAATGCTCTGTTGGTGGAGATTCCATATCTCCTGCACCTAGGATCAGCCTTCCTTGTTGTAAGTTGGTAAAGCCAAAGCCAAAGGGCTATCTCCGGATTAGCTTCTAGAGACTCGGCCTCTGTTCTCGTGAGCTAGGTTTCATTTTATAGATAAGGCTAAGTAGATCAGTTCGGTCTCTGAGACAGCCGAGTAGTCGTAGGGTAAGTAGCAGCTATCTCCGACCGAGCAGGTGTAATAAAAGAAAGTCGTGGTTTGGTTTTTCGTATATAAATGGATCTGCCTTCTTTGTACTTAGAGGTGCGAGAAGGTGCTAACAAAGAACCCCAGGTTCTAAGATAAGATCTATTCCTAAAAGGGTAGTCTACGAGTTTCTGGTCTTGACCTCGACCCCAAGGCAAGAAGGAGAGACTTCCCGCGCCCTGAATTGAATAAGTAAATTAACTCTATGTCGAGCTGCTCCTCTGGCGCCTTTCTCCTGAGCTAGGCTCAAAGTCGAGTGTTGGTGTTTTTAGGCTGGAAATAGATCGCCCTTTCCTGTCCTGAAAGTGGAGATAAGGGGGTTCTTTCTACAACCCCAGATCTATTTATAAGAGGTAGGCTACGAGTGTCTGGTACTGACCAAGGGAGGCCGTGCTTTCCACCTGGGAATCTGTCCCCGAGCGTGCTGGCTTTCCTACTATATGTAGAGATCTCTCAGTGGCTTGGTTCTCGTGGAGCTAAGCTAAAAGTCGGTTGTTGGGTCTCTAAAATCAAAGGCGGGCTTAACGGGGCAGGACACCTTACCTTATCGGACGGGGTTGGCTTGAAGGCTTGGAAACTTTATTTGATTGGCGGGGTTACCGCACTTCTACTTCCAAGAAAGAAAAGGGAAATAGTGAATCTTTTCATACTGAGATTGGTAAACCCGACACCAATTGATGGAATGAGATGAGGTCCTACCTTTCATAGTTACCTTAGCCCGGTAAACCCGAAAAGCTGGTGGAAAAAAACGTCCGAGCACCCCTGATTATATACAGTCTGACGAGCACCTCATATTGAGAAAAAGTCTCGAGATTGAAATGGGACAGCAGGATCCCTTAACTCTTGTGTTCTGTGTGCAGCTTTAACGCAGAACTTCGATTTCCATTTATTGATTGACTAAATCAATAAATGGAGGGACGGGCAAGCTGACAACCTTGTGGAGCTAGAAGCACCATTAAAGTAACACTCTACTTCTTCCCGAGTCCTTCTTACAACCTAGGTTTCACTTTCTATCTTAGTATCCCGATGGTTTGGGAAGCAAGGACAGATAAGCAAGGAAAGAAAAGACTGGATGAGGTAGCTCTTGTTGGTTCTTGGCAGTCGGAAACATGTAGCTACTTGACTGGAGGTTTAGAGCAAAAAATACGAAATTAGAAGGAATGAGCTCGATGGTTGGTCATTATAATCGTCTTTTACTTCTAGTATAGAGAATGTATGGGGAATCTCTTTCTATCTTCCCTTTGTCTTGCTTGAAGTGATTCCCATATAAGGACAGACAATAACTAATTAGATGTCAGCTTTCTAGCAGCAAAATCCCTTGCTTCTTGTATAGACGAAATATTAATTATAACTAAGTAGGTTTCGAAATTAAATAGCCCATTAAGTAGAGGAGTCAACGGCACGCACACACAGCACAGGCTTTGGACTGTAGATCGTTATGTCTAATATGGTCTTTCTTCCCTTGGCTATTACCAATCACTGGGCCTATTGCAAAGGCCTTGGTTCGCGTAATCAAAGCTCGCTTCGCCTTATGAAAGGGTTCCGCCCGGCTACTATACTGATAGTTGGTTCGGGTTGTGCCTATGCCACTCCCTTTCGGACCCTTGCCTTCTTATCTCAGGGTGTGAGGCAAGGAATGGAAACCCGTATTGTAATAGTACGCACAAGGAACTCTCTTTAAGGAAGAGTAAGCACCAAGATATGGGACTGAACCTGGCGTCTTTTTCCAAGCTGCCTACGTACCCCTTTGAAAGGGGATCAAGTAAATACGTAGTTCTTCCCTTACACCCCCCAAAAGAAAATGCCAAAGAAGTTAGTTTTGAGGAAACCTTTGAGACATCAAAAAAGGGAAAGCGAGGAAGCTCTGCCCTTATTAACACATGGGCGATCACTCAATTCCTACTTTAGATAAGAAGCCCAGCTTAGCCTAGCGCTTATATGGCCTACCTTTTAATAAGAGATCAACCTGTCGGGCACTTGGATTCCTCCGTCCAAAGGGGAAGACCCAATCCAGATAGGGAAGATGCAGCATCTGATAGGGAAAGAGCAGAGACTCAGAATAGCAACTGGCGGGGCTACCTCAATGTCAGGATTTTCACCAAAGAGTTGACTTCGACGGTGCGATGGATAAGGTATCCGGAACCCCTGGTTTCGAACATCTTCTAACCAATGGTGTCCGTCCCCAAGCAAGACCCTAGGAATATGGCCAAAAGCTTCCTGCCTTGCCTGGTCTTCCAGCTTCCGCCGCTTCTAGATTCGCGCTATTTGTTAATGTTCCAAAAGCGGGATCCCTTCTAGCCTCTCCTATCTGGAATGGTAGTAGTGTATCATACATAACGGACGATAGGTAAATCTAACGTCCGCTGCTAACTTCCTTGTGTCCGTAATTGATTGATCGGATGTTTGCTCCTAGGGCCGGCCCATGAAATCGCATTTGCTTCTTCCAATGAGAGATTTGACGTGAAAGCATCTTAAAGAGCTTTTCTCATTAGAGACAGTGGCAATAGAATGAATATTCATCCATCTTCTATCGTTTTTTCTGTCTCTCAACAAGGAAGGAAGGCATCCAGCTGAATCTGTAGGAAAGTCTGAAACAAAAGGCTGCAGCTTCCGATCCACAATCTCTTAAGCAGACGAAGACAATAGGTGCAGACGATTTTTCGTCTGATCGTCTTCTATTACCTTCAAAAGAACAACTGAGAATCCTAGATAGGAATTACTGCTCGTGGGCAGGGGGACCCTTAGTAAAGGCTTGATCCATATAATAGGTTATGCCCTCAGCAAGGAGAATTCGAAGCTTGGTTGGCTCTTCAGTGGCCACCTAAAGGAAAGACAGCCCTATTCTTTGCGATCTACGACCACCCACCCTCCTCGCTCTCAGACTAGATAGGGAAAAGAACGAAGCGGGGAGGCCTTACTCAACTACAAGTGAATGAAGGAAGGCAATCTTAGTCCTAAAAGAAAGAAGCTCCAATCTAATCCTTGCTTTTCCTTCCTTGCTTAGTCAACGTCCAAAAATCATACCAAAGAATGGGTTCCTGATTCAAATGTTAAATCAGGAATAGTAATTATCAAACGAAGGATTCAATCCAGCCGGAGCTCCGGCTACCTTGTTACGAACGATTCAGAGAAGGGATTGAGATTGAGAGGCAGCCACGAGAAGCTCCGATTGAACGAGAGATTGAGGAACGGGATCGATAGGCTTTAGCTCCAAAGTGCCGGCTCCGATTGGCTCAATTGCTTTGATTCGATTGGTAAGACTTATATGACTCACTCGCTTAGACAGGATTGCTGGCTTAGAATCAATCTCCATATTGACCAATAGCTGGCGTTGGCTTGGTTCCGCTTTCTTAAGTCGGTGGTTTAATAGATGGATTCACTTACTGCTTTACTGCTGGGATTGCCTTCCGAAGGAGAGAGTTAGGTGTCGACCGGCTTTATTCGATTGCTTGATTGCTGGGATTGACAGCTTGAATTGGGGGGCCGGTTAAAGACTTCCAGCTGAGAAAGATACAGATATAGATTTATAGGTCGAGGGGGCGGCAGAGATCAATTGAGAGGAAGGCAGGACCATATACCTCGGGTGCCTTCTGGTTGGCTTTCCAAAAAGCCTATTCCTGAGCTCCCAACCATTCCTGTATGATGTTCGTCTACTGTGGTTAGGCCTTTTTATTATACATAGAAAATTCCTACTAACAAGCTAAATCCCTCTCGAAAGGCTACTCCTCCTATGCTTCCTTCCTGTATCTATTCTAGTTTAATAAGGAAGAGATTTGATTCGTAGGTTCGATTCCTGCTGGATGAACGATGGCGGAGTTTTTCCGAGTACAGTCTCACTTCGGTATAAAAGCCATCTCTTCGGTTCGGTCACTACCTCTAGCTCTAGAACAGTTGTTGAATAGTTAATAGAATCTTGAACTCATTTACGAGGAGTGCGATAAAGAGCAAGCGAAAACCAGCCTGCCTTAATAATAGAATAACGGAAAGAATAAAACTCAAAGGAATTCAAGGGTAAAGCCGCTCACCCCTGATCAAGCCAGTCAGTAATGAAGCCAATCTCTCCATTAAATCAATCTCAGTGGCGAACTCCCGAACGAGAGGTAGAAGCCTCTCCTTTCGCTTATTGAGTAGGGCTTGACTCTGCGGCGATAGAAAAAGCCAAAGAGGAAGAAGGGTAGAGAGGAAATGAAAAGACAAATAGGAATTCCTATATAAAAAAAATAGAATCTAAAGTGAGAAAATGAGAATGTAAAGCCCTGTCCCCGGATCTACACCTCGCTGGCTGAGTTCTCTCTATACCCGATATCTGGCTATCTTGCCTGGGTCTGTAGTACGTTCGCAAGAATTAAAGTCAAAGGAACAAAGTAGCTCGACCAACCCTTTCTCCTAACCCTCGGAAAGGGATTTCCACCCCTGTCTCTAACCTTTTCGATGATAAAGGAGAAGTCGCTTTTCTTGGGACATCCCGAAGAGAGTGGGAAGCCCAAGTACTTACCCAAATTGTCAGTCGAGGTTAGGTCAAGAAGGTTACAACAATCTATCTTGATATCAGCAGGGACATTTCTGGAAAACATAATTATGGACTTGCTTAGGTTAACTTTCTGGCCCGAGATGGTACAAAAGTTGTGGAGAACTCTCTTGATGGACTGGCAGCAGGTGGTTGTGGCATGTGAGAATAAAACGATGTCATCTGCAAACAGTAGGTGGGAGAGATTTGGCCCCCCCCCTCTATCAATTTTGACAGGTTTCCATGTTTTTTCAGCACATTCTTTGTTGATAAGGTGTGTTAGGAATTCCAGACACATGATGAAGAGATAGGGTGAGAGTGGATCTCCCTGTCTAATACCTCTAGAAAGGGAAAAAGGGTTAGTGACATCTCCATTGATGAGGAGTGATAGATTGGAAGTGGTTACGCGGGAGAGGATTCATTTAATCCAAGGCGGGGGGAGGCAAAAAAGGGAAGGGTGTCCTTTCTGAAGTTCCATTCCATTCTGTCAAAAGCTTTCTCGAGGTCAAGCTTAATGGCCATGCATGGGGTTTTGGAGTTCTTTTTGTTAAATTTAAGATCTCTTGCACGACAACAACATTGTCAGAAGTTCTACGCCCAGCAAGAAAAACTACACTGGTTAGGACTAATGAGGTCAGTGAGAAGTGGTCTCAGTCTAGAAACAATGATTTTTGTGACAATCTTGTATGTAGTGTTGCATAAGCTGATGGGTCTGTACTGGTGAATGGTTTCAGGGGGAGGGGATTTAGGGATCAGAGCAATAAGAGTCTTGTTCTAACCCTCAGGGATGCACCAGTTAGAGAAGACAGTTTTTATACTGGAGATGACAGAGTTCTTAATGGTGGGCCAGCATTGCTGGAAAAAGATGGGGCCATCAGGTCCAGGGCACTTGTGTGGTTTAAAATCCATAACTGCCTTATGGATTTCCAAGTAAGTGGGGGAAGAGAGAAGGGTAGAGCAGCAGATAGGGTTGATGCCAGGAAAGTCAGAAGGTCTGTAAGCATTGATGGAGCAAGCTTCCAGGTCAGTGGTGAATAAACTGGAGAAGTGGTTGACAATGTGGTTGTGGAGTGAGTTTCGATCAGTAAACCACTCCACAGAAATCTTTCTAAGACCCATTATGCGGTTACAACGCCTTTTTGAAGGGTCGTTAAGTGGACAAATTTTTTGGTGCTGTCTCCAGCTTGGAGCCAACCCACTCTGGACTTAAGGGCCAAAAGTTCCTCTTCCTGTCTCAGGACAAGGAGAGAATCAGATAGGAGGCTTCTTTCAAGGTTGAGGAGAAACTCACAGGGGTTGTTGGCAATGGCATTTTTTGTTCCTTCAATTCTAGCAAGTAGTCTGCCTTTTTAAAGACATTTCAAAAAACCTCCCGGTTCCAGGTGATAAGGCGGTCAGTCAAGAGGGAAATTTGATTATCCAAAGAGTTTGGAGAGTCCCAGCAGTCTTTCACAATGTCATGAAAAGAATTCTCCGTTAACCACATGCTTTCAAATCTAAAGGGCTTGTTCAAATTCACAGAAGTGGGGTTTACAACTTCATTTGTTTTTTCAACAAGTGTTGATTGGCTCTATCTATTCCTGAGGTCAATCCTCTCTTCGTGAATAGACATCCTCAGTGTCGCCCCATCCTTACTATTAAATTAAAGGTAGAAAACCCCTTAAAATTGGCCTAAAGACTGATTGAACTCTTATGAGTGGAAAAGCAATTGAGGCTAAAAATACGGGGTTTTGACAAGTTGTCACTGAAAAGTGGGCTCGTTAGAAGGGAAATCGAGTTTTAATCAATTTTACGGGGTTTCGATGTGGCAACGGGATTGATCGTTTCCGTTAGAGTTAGGTACTCTTGAGTCTAGTAAGTCCGGTTGTGCGCAGTGTGAACCATAGAAGTCCACCCTAGGTGTCTAGGAACAGCCTACCCGTTAGCAGCCGTCCTATTGATTGAGAGAACACAGATTTAAGACATTTGATTAAAGGTGAAACCGAATAAAAAGTCTACGATCTTGGTTTTCGTTTGAAGTCTTTCTGGTTTGATAGTCTATTCTTTTGTTGGTGGTCAGCAGGCTCGAGAGACCTCGCCAGTCAACTTTAGGAGTGTAAAGGCTAGTATCCGTCCCTTCATCTCCGGCTCGATGTGCACCAGACCGGGCTTGATGTCCAGTGGTTGGATTCTCCAGATCCAAGTATCCGATAATCCTTCTTCCCGTGGCAAAGATACCTGAGAAGTAAGAGGTTAGAGAGCCTCTCTGTATTTTAGCGCATCTCCTCTTCTGCCTATATAAAATGAAAAAGGAAACACCAGCAAGCAGCTAAGATAGCAACACCAGCATCAGCAGTAGTATATCCAGCAGCATCAGTCGGTTAAGCAGTAGATTAAGCAAGTGATTTAGTTGTTTATGGGTCCCTGGGGATGCACCTGTAGTTATTGAAGGAGTTGACTGAGCAAAGGCATCAGAGTAAGCGTCAGTGGATTTTCTGTCATTTCCACTTGGACCTTCGCTAGCTAAGCTACACACCAAGGGAAATAGGAACGGAGCTTATTCCAGATCGTGAAGAGCCAGACGTTCTTCAAGGGGAAGGACACCATGAGGAGACCTCAAGCCAAGGAGTCAGAACAAGGGAAGTTAATGAAGATAGCAGGGAAGCTAAAACCAAGACAAGAAGATCCTAGACTTGTTGAAAAAGGGGCTTCCTCACATACCCTCAAAGAGATGATGGGGCATGCAAATAGGGGCAGACCCGAAAAGAAAAGTAGGATTGATGCTTCAAGAAGTGCATCTACAGCGAATTAAGCCAGTTCCGCAACGGGAAAGGTTTCTAAGAGAGTAAGCAAGCTACCCCGGGCCTCGTGCTCAGTTTAAGATCGAAGGAGTTAAACTAATGGGACTTTGAGCATGTCTTCTCCTGCAATGGGAGTGCCCGAGTGAGTTCTCGAGTTCGAAGTGAGAGTTCGGATCTCCTGCTGTTATGCCTGGACTCTTGCTGCTAGTGCCTGCCGTGCTGTTATGGCTCAGTCTCTCATTCTAAGTGAGAGACTAGAGCTAAGCCTAGGAGTGAGCCTGAGTTAGAGCATCTAGTCAAGAAGCGAGTGGTAGCGCGCTATGAGTGAAAGCCTAAGAGATATCTGCAATCAATTCCGAATCTTCTGCATCATAATCTACTTCCCGAAAGTACGAATCCACTTCCGAGTTCAAGAAGAACAGTTCCTTGAGCAGATCTTCTTGCTGATGTTATTACTGATTCTTGCTCTGAGGAATGAAGTTCTACCTCTTGGTCGAAGGAATGGCGGATTGAAGACTTCTCATCGCCTAGTTACAGGAAGACTACGGCTTGATAGATCTAATTGGTTAGAATTCATTCCTTATTGTTCTAACCCTAAAGTAGCTACGTGCCTCGGGTAGCTTGCTCCTGAACCGCCCGTAGTCAGATCTAGCTCTCACAAAGAAAAGAGGAAAGGATAAAACAAAGCTGTTACGCTCGTACCGGAGCTCGGAGAAAGGTAGCTATCTCAGTAGAATATATTAGATTAAGAGAAGAGGTGTGAAATGGCATCTTTTCAGAAGTAAGATAGACCCTTGGAAGGTGTTAGCGCACATAATTTTTCTATAATAGATATTTTTATCCGAAGGCAACCTGTAGCGTCCTCGTCGCGGCGTTAGCTGCCATTGAGTATTGAAGACTAAGCGAGCAGGCCTAGAACAGAGCACATGCTACTTCTTCGAAATCGCGAACATCTTACCTTTCTTCTTAGTCTGATCCGGGAACTCCAGACCTCGGTTCTTGGCTTTGATCCAATTCCGAAGCTCGTTTGCTCACTAGCCGATGTAATTTTCAATTGACTTAGTTAGAAAAGTATGGAGATACAGCCGTGCCTGGAAAATGGAGCTTACAGCGCTGAGTTACGTCGTAGGCGAAGCTTTCAACAAATAGTTGATCTAGTGTCTTTAGTGTCAGCAGGCCGGGCATGCGGTTCTAATGATTCCGTAGATACAGAAAGAGTCAGTCTCTGATTTTGATATTCAATATAAAAAGTAGATATAAATATAAACTTTAGGCTTTGTGAATTAAGGAGGACTAATAAGATTCTCCTTCCTCGACTTCGGTTCTGTCTCCTGCTTGGGAGACTAGCTCCCATACCGGCCCCGGACGTAAGTGCTGTTGGAAAGGGTGTACCAGTTCTTACTGACAGGGTAAGTATAACCCCTTTCTCTATCTGGTAAAGAGGGTTGCTTTGTAATTCTAGTAACCAGAAGAATGCTCCAACCCGCTCTAACGGATAGCCTGTCTCGGTTCTAAGTTAGAAGAAGTGCCGGAGTAGACTCATATGTGTGGACCTGCGCGAGTCTCCGGGTCTCAGTTTACCTTTAACCGCTAGCTCATTCCATCTCATTGAACTGTGTAGTTTAAAGGCCTATCTCGTAATTATGGATATGGAAAGGGATTAGGTCTCTCTGGGCCATACTCTCGTTGAAACCATGGAAGTACGGTCCAAGAAGAGTAACAGGCTGTTGCCCTCCCCGTACTTCCACCAAAACTGAGAAAGAGTCTTGACTGTTTCTCTTTCTGATTGGCAAACCACATGAAAGCATATTGCCATCCATTTCTTATATAGAATCCTGTTGATTAGTTGAACCAACCTCTCATGGTTGCACTTGGAAGGGGCTTTATTTTCGTGAAATCCAGTCAAGAGTTCAACATCGATTCAATTTGGGCTTGGGGTGAACCTGGGTGCAGAATGGATGTATTCGAATAGCAATAATTGTTTGACTTACAAAACGTTTCAGTTGGCCATCTCAATGACAAGATTACGTAATTGAATTGGGCCTCTGTTCTATACAATGGTAGTGCTCGCCGATGCTACATAACAGGCAGGAGTTCCCGGTATCAAAGACTGACTTTTTTCAATTAAAAAAAACATGTCACCGGTTTTCATTTTTTTTACGCTTTCCCTAGAAGTAGGGACTCACAAATCGCCTTGTTTTGATGGGAAATTTTTTCTATCCCCCTCCTCCCCGTTTTGATTGGAAGTGGTTCTGTATCTAAGGAATCGCTTGAAGAGATAGGAAAGCTGGCATCTTACCTAGACGGTAGGCTTAAGAGATCCACATCTTTTGGATCAAACAATTCCATTTCCCTCTCGTGCTTTTCCCATTGAGATTGATCAATCTTGGACCTAGACTACTAAAATTAAATACAGTGCTCATGTGCCGGTGGATATGTGAGTGAGTAAGCTATACGTCTCGTTCAAAAGCAATCCATATTCCATAAGCTACCTTGCTCGTCGGTATTGCTTTAGATAATAAAGACAAGGCTTTCTGTGTATGAAGCGTCAGTGGCATAGTGCTTGTTTCCATTTCCAAAGTAAAATTAACGCCTTTACTCTCTAAAATCCGGGATAGGGATTGAGACTTCTGAGCGGTACGGTAGCAACTAAGCCGCCATTGCGTATACTGTTTTTTCTTTTGGTTCACTTCTTTTGAGAGGCACGTACAAACGATATACCTTTCATGGACTGGACAGAAGATTCGTTTTCTTATTGACACACACCAGCCTGTTCTTTGGATTCGAGATAGGAAATGGAATTGTTTTAGTCTATATCTGCCGTGCTGAATTCCTATAGTAAGGTAGCCCCGATCAGAGTATACTAGACTCGAGCAGTGTGGGTCGTCTTCTGATAGACCGATTTGGCTTTTCTTTTGGAAGTCTTTAGACCTCTTCAACGCTTACTCCTCGTTTAGGGGGTCTAAAGTCAGGTCGGTCAGGATGGCTAAAGAGGCTAAGAAGTCGAAGGGTAAGGCTAAGAAGAGTAACAGTAAGAAGGGAAAGGATAAGAAGATTAACAGATCCAGCTCTGAAGTTGTAACAAAGAAAGAAGAAAATGATCATGAACTTCCAAAATGCAGTAAGGCAACAAAGAAATAAGAAAATAAGTCAAAACGAAAGAAGGAAGCTAGCTATAGTTGGAAGGATTCGCGCACTGACTCAAGCAGGGGGATGAAAATAACCTTTAACAGCCTTTTCGGTATCCCGCAGGGGGGATCTTGTTCTCTGTCTATTGTCTAATTTATGTTTTTGGAATAGGTGTATAAGCCGTAAGACTAGCTCAATCCATAATCGACTGAATGAAGGGTAGCTCGCCTAATCACTAAGTATCCCTCGAGAGCTATCTTCTTCCCCTCGAAGTAATGCGACCAAGATCGGATTATGTCACTGTAGCTGGTGTTCTATCCTTTTCTTGTTCAAGTGGTTAGCGGTTAGAGGAAGATGACTCGTGCATAGAAAGAAGAAGGTAGGTTCTCCTTGTTTGGAACAGATACTAGCTCTAACCAGAAGAAACCAACCGAGAGCACCCTTCTTCTCGTCGAAGGTAGAGGCTCGAAATAGAAGGATGAGGCACTTGCTTCAAGACCGTTCACTCGTGATTTGAAATTGGGATCCATAAGGATGTGCCATCAGGAACGGCGGGATACACCACATTTGATGGATCTGATCCACACAGTAAATAGGCCAGGGAAACTAAATACTGCAAAAATAGTAGCATCCATCGTCTGCTGACAAGGAGCTAGCTAGGAGATCCTGACCCGTGAGGGGGCCTTTTAAAGATCTCGCAACAGGGAATGTGTTGCCCAGAATCTTATCAACGTACATTATGAAATCTCATATTCGGGATCCGTCCGGAGGAGATTGACCCTTCCCCAAGTCAGTCCGGTTAGGCATGCTCTGATCCATCTTTCTGTCCAATTCGATTCTAGATATATAACTCCGAAAAAAAGGGAGAATACCTCATCGGCTTTCTTTTCATGCTGAATGTTCTGCTTTGAGTTTGCGTTAAATGGTGTCAGGGAACCTGTTCCAAACTAGTATCGCTTCCCTCTTTTTAATCAGCTCACCGATTCGTCATAAAAGACCGATGGAAAAACACCTGAATTGTAGATTCAGACTCTACAGTCAGTATAGTATAGCACGCGGAAAGGGGTTCCACCACTTCCCTGTAGAGATAGAGAGAACTAAACCCTCACTTTTCTTTTTTGTTTCCATAGGCCTTGCACAACCTATTATTTCGATTTCTGTAAACTCTAAGCTTGGGGTGGGAAAGACAGGTTCGACTTGCAGTTCCTGCGATTTCGTCGTGCCATTCAGATCCATTTTCATACCAAATGCTACTGGTGCTTATTTGACTTGGACTGGAATGTCCTCAATACCTAGATTCGACATTTGAAACGACCCTCTTCTGCAACATTTAGCACACCAGGGTCTGAAACCCTAACTTCCTATTCTTCACTGAGCTCGTGAGTCACCCTTTTCATCGTACTACCGGCCTCTGTTTATTTCAACATCTCTCTGGCTCCCGAGACTTTCCTTGCTTATCTCACTCTCATCCAACTGATCAATGCAATTGGAGGAGAATCGCTTGCCCATCTTCTTCCTTACCTCACTGAAAGGGCTTCCCCCAAGTAAGGATAGATAGTGAAACCTTGAGGTTTAGGACTCGCTATGAACTTCTTTCCCTCGTCATAGATAGGTAAAGTCCTTCCTCTCCTAAGGTCAGGTTTAGATAGGGTTATCTCAATTCCATCTTTGATCTGTCCTTGGGGCCAATGAGGCTAAAGAGTTAGATTATCCTCTACCTTCTTTCAGGCAATCCAATTTATCTTAAAGTGCATCTTCTTTTAGACAAGTCTAGTAGGGAAGGGTTCTAGCAAGCATGGTCCCTCAAGCATGAGCGGGAATGAAAGAACCACGCCTTATGAGGAAGAAAGGGTAGCTGCCTGTAAGAAGTCCTCTCGAAGCTCGAAGGGGATTTCGGCTAAGTAACTCGACTAGAGAAGGTGGTTCGGAGCGATTTCGCTAAGTCGGCCCAGCAGGGACAACACCTAATTCTATACTATAGATAAAGCCGCTTCAGGGCTACGCCCCAAACAGGCCCAAAAGAGGCCCCACCCCATCAATTGGAAGGAACTGGCATTTCAAAAAGCTCTAAAGTGGGCTCGGTCACCCGCCTCTGTCTGTGTTGCTGGTCCTAGCAACCACTCCACTTACATGCCTCTTTATATTACCCTATTTCTTAAACAACGAACCTTGCATCCGGGAGCTGGCAAACAGTGGTCCACTCCCATGGAACGAGACCTGTTTACCAACAGCAACCGGTATAGAGTGATTCCAAACCACTCCTAGAGGAGCACACAAGGACAAACAGATAGGATTACACCTGGATGCGGCAAACAACGGCTTCAAGCATAAAAACGTCATAAAGACTGATTTCTTAACACCCACAGGGTACGACGCATCAGAACGATGGTAACAAAAGTTCGAATAACAACTAAATAAACATTCCGCTGTCGGCCAAGAACACACGACCGCACACAGAAGCTTAGGTCCCTTCCGATGGGATGATAAACACTGACAAAGAAACGTGCTTCACACGAACGGGCACGGCTGAAGGATTCAAAAGGCAACGTCGAAACGCCTATTTCTCTATTTATGCTGGACCCAACTCTTTATGCGGGGCCCCTTCCTTAGTTAGCTGGGCCCGTAGCCGTGGACATTAAGGGGACCTCACCAAAAAGGACCTCACAGAAAGAGCATGTCTGCTTTTTCAACCTAGGAATTAAAGGTCTAAACTAATAGGCGGGGCGCTAACTCGAATGCTTACGAGAATGCTGCTGGTGAATCTGCACCCGCTGGAACTTAGTCAGATGGATCCGGAACTGGACGAGCCAGAACAGCATCATATATAACTCCATCCCTGCCTTCGCCTCCGATGCTACCTCCACTCCTGCTTCCACTTCCTTCCCCTCTTCTGCAACCTTTGCCTTCGCTCGATTCCGACGAAGTCATGGTCTCAGGTCCGTCCTAAGTAATACCCCATGAATATGGCTCCAAGCGTGCTGCCTTGCCTGGTCTTCCAGCTCAGCTGGCTGCTTTCTCATTCGTGCCATTTGTTATTTTCCAAAAGCGTCTGCCCCCCGGCGACCCTTGCTTGTCTTGACCCATGAGTAAGCAAGCAACCTTGCATTTCTTCCAACTCAAAGAGGTGATGCGCCTTCCTGATTGTCCCCATTGAGAGATGCTGGAAGTTGCGAGAAGGTGGTGTCCCCATCCCAAGTTCTTTTGCTTTGGCCTCTTTCATGCCCGATTTCCTAGAAGTGGAGATGTCCCCGGTCAGTCCGATGGATTTCCTACCAATCTGAGTAAATAAGTAAGGTTCCTCGAAGCCCGTCCGACAGCTAGACATCTTGAATGAGCAAACAACAATCCCTTACTTTCTACAGAGAGAAAGCGTCTCACCAAGGGACTTCCTAGCCCGGTAAACCCGACATTCATAGTTAGCCCGCTAACTCCGATTCCTAATAGATGGGCACAATCGAAGGACAAGAAGAAGGAATTAGTTTCCCTAAACTAAATAGGGTTTCTTTGTCTATGTCCCATAATCTCTCTATCCCCGAGGGCAATAGCACTAGAAAGAGCAGGGGCATATCTAAGTCCACAAATGATTGTGTAACAGACTAGTCGGCTATTGTTCGTTCCTACAGGAAAGAGGGGCATGCCCTACTAATTTCATTGTGTAAGATACTAGTTCGCTCTTCCAGTTGCTAGTGCTAGTTGGACTGCTCTTCTAGTACTAGTAGCGGTCCATTATGCCAGATCAATCTAAATAAGAGTCTTGTAAGAGAATGGTGCGCTCTCCTCCTGATCCCAGATGAGCTTAGCTCCGAAGTTTGGCATTGCTTGCCCAAGTGATTCCAGTGCCCCTGCAGAAAGGGCTCAAGGCTTTCCCTCTGGCAAGATGCCCCCGAGTAGTAGATGAAGCCAAAGACGAGGACGCCTACGAAGCATCCGATGATCAGCAGTCTATCTATTCAATGGCCAGTTCAATCTATAAGAATCTCGAGTTTCAGGCATCTAATGTCAAAAACAGAATACTAGCCTTCAAGCTGCCTTCCTGAAATGGAATAACCAATTGAGCATCATCTGCTAGTCACCAACCCCTCTTTGTAGCAAGCGATTTTCGGAGAATCGTTTGTTCGATTAGGGCTTGTTCGATCCAGTGTACTATCAGATTTGGGGTGAGATCTCGGGGATGGATATTCCGGGAAAGGATTGAATCACGGAGACTGGGACGCCTATCCTATAAGAATTCGTTCGAGAGGCTTCCGTCGTGCGGGATCCGAAGGTGGGATTGACTTTGCTTTTGGATTCACATCTGATTTCAGAATTGCGTGGAAAATCCATTTATGCCACAAATCCCTTCTTTCATAGAAGATTCTACTTTTGGACAAGCTCGACGGAGGGAAGCTTCAAGTTAAGCCAAAAAGCGGCTGTTTCCTCTCCAGTATGTGAGGCAGTCCTCTTCTACTATGTTTGATCTCCTGGTTATGGTTCTTTCTGGTGATTGCCTAACAAACACAGAAATGGGGACATAACATAGGTTTCAGAATTCCTTTCTTTCCTTCTAGCTCTAGTGTGCCTAGGTTCCCTCGAATCCCGGTAAGAGGAAGAACGTAAGCCTGATTGTCTTACTGAACTGATTGTCTACCATTCAAATATGATCCCAGAAGAAAAACCTTGCTAAACAGGGGACACCACCCCTTTTATCTGGATCTGGCATTCCTGGCTAAGTATTCACTGATTCAAAAACCGGAATCTGCTCTGAGAGCCCCCCCTTCTTATATGGAATCCAGTTCGAAAGTCAAGCCATAAAATATAGAGAAGGCTGTCTTTCGGAAACCCACTACTTATTTCACCTTCCAGTGGGAAAAGGCTTCTAATCTATTGTTTGTACCAGTATCGTCATCCCTTAATTAGAATTATCCCGAAGTGGGATAAGGCCTTAATCAACATCAACATTGATTGTACCCCAAAGGAAGGCCAGACGAACTTCTTACACGTAGAATTCATAATCGAATCGTTTTCATAATCGTATGATTAGAATCGTCTGATTCTGGTACTAGAGAAATGAACAGAGACTCAGACTAGCAACTGGTGGGCTCACCTCGATGTAATGGCGGGATAGACGCGGTTGCCTGTCTCGGAGTTAGCGGGGGCACCTCAATCAATGAGAGTAGAAGTTCTTGCACGTGGAAATTACTAAAAGAAAGGATTCCGAAAGCACGGGACTTGGCCGCTTGGCCTGCCATTCAGAAAGAAGAAAGCCAAAGCCCTTTAGACCTTTGCTTTGAAAGCAAGTCTTCAATCCGATAATCAGTCGGGGAGCAAGCCTCGGGTATTTGACTGATGCATAGCAATAGATAGTAGGATAACTACCAATATGAAGATCAACCATATAGCGGATCTAAGAATTATAGAAGGTCGTCCCTCTTACCAGTCTGCCTTCTTTCTTCGGTTTGAGAGCAGGAGAGAGAACAAAGGATGAGAAAGCTATCGTTCGCTCCTAGAACTACCTAACCAGCTAGCTAATAGGAAAGAAGAGAGCTACTAGCAAGAGAGGGATAGATAGAAGGAGCGCAACTTTAGCTCTTTTCTTCACCTATCCAAGGGACGCACCTGATCAAATGTACCGTCCATCGGTATTAACCTCAAGACAGACATACACCAATCATGCGCAGGACGTAAGAGAGCTTGCTTAACAGCATTTGGGATTGCCGAAAATCATCGTTTTCCCAGCACCTTCTGCCTTAAAGGCCAATCGGCCCGAAGCGAAATACATCATTAATTCATCGTCCGAAACATGGACACCTTCAATCATTGACTGACACACCTTATAGTATAGGCACATCAATTCATGAATAGAGAAAGCCCATCCTGACAAAAGATAGAATCCAAGTTCTCTTCTGGTCTATTGACCATGGAAAACTATCCTCATCAGGGAGTGGTTCCCCTCGCATTGGGAACACAACCCGTTTAGGAGCGAAGAAAGAGTACACAGGTTCTATGTACCGATATGCCCATTCACGAAGGTCATGTTTGAAAGGCCAAAGACGATGAAAGAGGAGTAGGACGAAACCGCAGGATTGCGGGTACAAGAGGCAAGCTTTATCCCATAGCGATAAGCTAAATCCCAAATCGCCCGGTAGAACGGAGAAGAACCATTAATAGAAGGATTATACGGGTTCTTCTGAGTCCTAACGGAGGACGCAGTCCACATGGGTACCCACCGAAACCCGAGATTCATAGGAATCTCGAAGCAACGAGGGATATACCTCTCGGTAAGGCTTATCGACAGGAAGACACCGCACCTTACTAACGCACAGCCCTTTTCTTGCTCTCCTGCACTAGCCGGGGCAGGGAAGACAGCTCCTACTACACGTACAGCTACTAGCACTCGCGGGATTGTAATCCCACTCACGGAACAAGCAAGCTAGGGGTTCCATAGAAAGAGGGCGCTTTAACTGAGTTGCCTACCTGCTCCGTCTGAGAGTCAGTCAGTAAGAATCAAACTTCAGTCAATCGAAAAATCCATGAAACCGTCGGTAATTCCCTCCACAGGTTTTCCAAGTCGCCTACTTAATCCAGAGATCCCGATCGCGAGGGGTTCGTGGTTCAATGCTAAATCTATCAGTCGATCCTTCATTCGAGCAATCCATCGCTCGTACTACTACTAAGAATTCAATCGAACGAGAGTAGTTACCTTTTTGCTAAGGATTACCACCTGCTGTCCATCCACAAGTGGTTCTTCCTCTGAAAGCAAGTGTGAAACTTATCCAAGATAGACGAGAGGAGAAGACCTTGGCTTGCCTGTGCTTGGAGTGGCATAAGATAAGGACTGCCCGTTCTTCTTCCTATTTTACCCGAAGATTACCTAGAATAAATGAATAGAATCGTCTGAAAGTCAGTATTTTATTATTCTTACCCTACCCCTCCACTTCACACAGACTGAAACTGAGGGATTCGCTTCAGCGAGGGCAGTTCGCCTTCTCTGCTCACATCGACGGGGCTTGTTGCACCCTACTAATAAAGTCAGATAGTTGGTCTTTCCTTTCCTGTATGTTAGTAGCCCCAAGGGCCTTAGTTTGTTGAAGTTACTAAGCTAAGCACGATCCCTTAACTGGGCTCCTAGCTTGATAAGTGAGTTGTGAGTTGGTTTCCCTCTCCGAGTAGCGGCATACCCTTGTACAAAAAGAAGAAAGACCTTTTTAAAAGGAGTGGTCCTCCTACTCCAAGCTGAGTTAAGAAGTCCGGCATTCCTTCCGCAAGTCAGGACATTTCCCCCTTTATCCGGATCTGGCTTTCCTGGGTCACGTCTCAATAGAAGTAGTAGCATCACATCTTATTCTACAACCTCTTTAGTCAGAGAATCGGTTGCTAACCATAATAGGTAGCTTTTGTTCCTAGAGGAAAGAGTAGGGTGCCCTACTAATTGCGTAAGAGAAGAGAATAGGGCTTGCTCCAGTTCCTTATGCCCCAGATTCAGATCCAGATCGTGATCGAGACCTAGTTCCCACCGATGATCGTAAGCGTGATCCATCCATACATATCCTATAGTCACCACACCCGCAGCATCTCGCCCACCATATCCAGGCCCGGTAAAGGCAAGGGCATCACCCCACCCTGGCCAGGCCGAGAGAGATACGGCTAGCCGGCAGCTCAGCTCGCGTACTTCCTCGGGCAAGGTCTGGTCGAGGGGATCAAAGACTTGCATGGTCAACAAGCAAGCGTGGTCATAAGAAAAGCTTCGTCCATGGTTTTCGTCGGTATATGGAATAAGCTAGTAAGGTGGAGGATAGGTGGCTCGGTGCTCATGGTTTTCGCTCGGCTCACTCATAGGTTGTTATTCGGAGTCCGGATTTGAAGGATTTCGGTCCTTGATTTCGACGTCAAGTGAAAGAAGAACTCATTGGATGATTGTGCCAAGAAGTGGAACTCATTGGATTGTCATTGAGAGTTGTCATACCATAGTTCACCTGTGTTTGCTTGCTCTGCTGCTCAAGATCGAATCTTGTTGAACTTGCATCTTCTTCATCTTCGACATCTGCTTCAGTGGATGCTTCTGCTTTTGATGCTGAAGTTGATCCTTCCGCAGACCTTGACTATACCTTCCTTCACTTGACCACCAGCTGTTTATGTTCCAGCAGCAGGTGGCACGAACCGATTCAACAACATAGGAAAAAACTGCATATTCAAAGGAGGCGGGCAGGTTATTTTTGTGATTGTACGGACTCTTTGGTAATTCGAGATTTTAAAGGATTTCACTCTTAAATTGGTGATTTGTTCTTCGGTGAATTCCCATTCTTTCCTTGATTTCCCGAGTTGTCTCAAAAGCCTACTTATTCGCGTACTAGTTCTTACCAATCTCCCTCTCTAAGGAGGGAATGGGGTTGAGGGATTACCTTATTCTTGTTTGTAACTTGTTTTTGTAGTTCTTCTTCTTGTCCTAGGAAGCCTGTCTACCCTTCCTTCCTTTATCGAGTAGCTGGAGACTCCTGTGTGTAGAGCGCAGATCGTCTCTCTGGAAGCTCTAGAGCAAGCGAGAGTGCAGTTGGTTTCTTTCTAGAGAGCGGATGTTGATAGCCTGGTTGTAACCCTTCCGCCCAATGCTTCTGCCTTGTTGCTAGTAGGACTGCTCTTAGAGTAGCGTCCCCTCCTTAAATCTTGGTACTGAGCTAAGCGCAAGGTGTAGGTGCTCTCTAGAAGAGCATCACTAGAATGTCTGCTTCGAACCTTCTTTCAATCTCTTGCTATTGGTGAATCGACAGTCTTTCATTCTAGGGTCATTTTCAAATGTTGATGATGCGGCGTATTCCCAGTTTTGTGCGTCGAATGACCAGTATTGTTTGGTGAATCGGTAGTCTTTGTGCTCATTGCTAATTAGTACTGATTTGTGTAAGCTTGTTGCTGGGAAGTCATTCCCTTTGTATCTTCTTGGTAAAGGATCTCGGCTCTCTGGAATATTGGACTAGTGAGGGGCTTAGCCATGTGGCTAGCGCTGTGGACAAGCCTTTGCATGCGGACAGCTTCTTCTAGGCGTAGGATCCGTTTCGCCAGGGTTTGTGTTGAAGTTAATGCCTCCCCTGGTCAAGGAATTGGATTTACAGGGCGAAAATGGAGATTGGCTGACTGTGATGGTTGAATATGATTGGGTCCCTCCTATGTGTAGCGCCTGGTTGGTCTTTGGTCACTCCTTGGCAGCCTGTCCTAAGTCTAAGAAGCAGGTGACCCCTAATCCACCTGAGGGTGGTAGCAAGGCTACCTCTAAGGGCGATTGATTAAAGTGAAGAAGGGGAAAGATGTTCTAGATAACAGAGTTTCCGATCTGCCTGTCTCTTCACAAGAGCCATCGAGTTGAATATTAGTGTTGCTGTCCGCTCTGAGAATTGCTCTCCTGAGAGCATTTCTGATCCTCCTTGTCGTCGTTGGCAATGCCCCCCATCTCACAGCGTATTTGCCGAATCGGAAGTTAGACTTTCCGGGAAGGCTCTTTACCCATTTGCCATTGTCACTACTGGTACCTGACCCCGTGGGCCGGGTCTCATGTAATCCTCTTAAGTTTCATTACGTGGAGTCAGGGTTCCAAACCTATAAGTCTGTAGTTGACTCCTCATGGATAGAGTATGGCCCACTTCTGCCTTCCCAACAGTCCTTTCCCGACCTTAAGGAGAGGCCTATCGATGATCGAGCCTACAAGGGGTTATGTACAAAGAACGGTAAACCCTTATGTATCCGAAGACCTGCTCTTGCAGCAAGCATGCACCAATCAATAACCTTCACAATAAGACCACCTTACTATTGAGAGTTTTAGATTGCGTGAGGACCTAGGTCTGATCGTGTCACGGTAGTTGTACGCTATCAGTCATTGAGGAAGAATGTGTGCACCGTGGGATGGGCTTCTAGGCGCCTACCTTGTTACATTTTTCTGATCATGCATTTGGAGAGTTTTGTCTGGGTGTCAGAAGGTGTCAAAAGGAGATCCTGGTCCTATCTTGTTTGCTGCTATGCCAGGGAGAGTCGATACCGGGCCATCTTTCGTAGTTCTACCTGGACTGAGATGTACACATATTTTGACTTGAAGGTTAGTGCTAATGGAGCTTACTCTGGTCGTACGAATTTCCGTCTTGGTCTTTCCTGTCTATATGACGACTGGCTTTTTGTTGTCAGTGCTTGCTATCCACTGGGGCAGGCGCTCCTCGATTGGCTAGTGACTGGAGTCAGAAGAAAGAAGAACGACTTAGTCAGGTGAACCCCTTGTATTCGAAATCCTTCCTTTCTAACCAATCTCCGGATCAGGAAGCTAGGTAGAACGAACCAGTGTGCTCCGCAAATTTATCTTAGCTATTTTCTTTGATTTAAAATACCTTTGTTCAGTACTAATCCTAAGACCTACTTAGGACTCCCGGCTTATCTTTAGAGAAATCCCCCACTGTAATACAAACGTCAGAATCCAAGTTCTAATGAGGGAAAGGTTATTCCCTATAATTAAAAAGATATTTAAGTGGTGGTTGTACAAGAATAGACAGAACTGAAACTGGCTGGCATTATTCCCTAGACGAATAGCATTAACCTCAGCGCAGAACTTCTCCTTTACTGGTGGGACAGAGCAATATCACCTTTTTATGTTTTACTTTCGGATTCTATTCTCTCTTGTTTCTCGTGTGTTTGGCTGTGTTGCGTTTGAAAATGCGTTACATCCTACCTGTGAGAAGTGAGACGAAGCGCATCGGCATAAAACGCTCCTGAGAAGGGCCGCCCTGGAATAATAAATAAGGAGGATCGTTCGTTATTACGACTACCGGCACGTTCAATTTCTTGGTTATCCTACGGGGTGAATCCTTGGCCGGCAGCTGACATACTTGCCTATCCAACTAAATAAATCTTGGCACTTGAGGAGGTCAATCTTCGAAGTAGGAAGGTCTATAGAGAAAGTGACTCTATAGGTAGGTATCGGTGGGCCTTTCCAAACGAAGGACCCAGTCTCAAGCAACACCAACACTACCGGATCATGATACCGAATCAATTCCTGTAGGGATCGCAGAAATCTATCGCTCCCCGCTCCTCTACAATTCCACATTAAGATCTTCATTAAAAGACTTGGGACAAATTATTGCCGAACAGAATCGACTAACTAGCATTCTTAGCTGCCCCTTTTACGGCAGCTTCACCCGCAAAAGTCGTCGCAGCTTCATCATCACGAGTCAGAGAGGCGACCGAAACATCTTTTGGAAACCCGTCGGATTCACAAGCAGCTTCCGGAGTTTCACATACCATTTCTTCCGCATCTTCTGTGATGTAGGGTCACCGCCAATTTCCAACCTCTCAGGGGGTCGGCCAGTCGGAACATAGGACCGGTCTTGCGACCGATGGGCATCTTGGATTGTGTTGGATTTCAAAGAGCGGGGAAGAGATGGAGTAGTGGAAGATTGCCCAACCTTTAACCCTTTGCTCTTATTCTCTGTAGATCGTTTCAGAGTAGCCCTATCTAGGGGCGGAAATAAAATGACGTAAAATTGATTGGATTGAAGGGGGCTTCCACCCAATTGGGAAGGGAAGAAGATGGCTTTGAAGACGATGGAAGAACCTGTGAGCCAGACCCAACTTTTTCCTTAGATTGAGAGCGTCATTCAGCGAGAGACGCTGGACCCTTGTTCTTACTTAGCCTACGAGGGCTATCCTTTGCCACGTTTCCCACCCTCTTACCCTTAGATGTAGATGAAACCCCTGCGGAATGTAACTCTGCATTACGCGTGGCAGTGAAATGCATCGGCCCATTATTCTCTACCCTTTGTTGACACGGATCCCCCTCCAACCCAGGAGCTTCACTATTAGTGCTTTTCTCCATGGAGCCTTAATTATTTTCAGTTCCTCTGGGGGTACACAAATCCTCGGCCCTTGGCTCTCGTCACTCTCATCCTCCTCACCCTCCACTCCGTCTTCATGCCTTCTCTTGACCTTCTTTTTTTTTTGGTGATTGCCCTAGCTGCGTTGTACGCCCCCTGACCCCTTAT